CCTTTTTGTTGGATCGTATTATAACGAATTCTTTGGGAGTTTTTAGGAAATACTTTAAAATTTTATTAAATTATGAAATTTATAAGACAAGAAAAGATAATAACTACTAATACGAATATAAAAAGGGTGGATTATCGTATATATATATTTCATGTAGAAACATGTAGAAAGATGAATTAGAAACATGTAGAAAGATGAATAGGTCCATTTATTTATATATTTATTGTATTTTATTAATTAATATATATTTCTTAAATTAATATATATTTCTTAAAACATATACTTATAGACTCCCTATCCCTATTAAGTATATATATACTCACTTAGGTATACTTAGTATAATATAACAATTATATATGAATTATAAGATATCTTTATAACAATATAAGGATAAGGTTCAAATATAAAACAATAAATATAACAATAAATAACAGGTACAAATATTAAATCGAGGTACCCATTCTATGATAACTCTCAACAGTCTCCCCTCCATTTTTGTGCCTTTAGTGGGCTTAGTATTTCCGGCAATTGCAATGGCTTCTTTATCTCTTTATGTTCAAAAAAACAAGATTTTTTAGATACAACAAGGACAAATCTTATATATATATATATTTTTTTCAAGACTTACTTGGATCATAACACGGATATCTATTTAGTAAAATATGGTATAATATGCGGCTTCCTTCGGGCATAAGCTCTTATGTATGTGTAAACATGATAAATGAATTATAACTATTTTCAAATAGATCGGGGAGAATTTCTGAAATGTAAAGTCAATATATCTATATGTATTAGGAAATCATATGAAAGGGATGTTATTATTTTAGTTTGGATCTAAGAAATTCGATGAATTATCCCTAAAGGTTCACATCATAATAGTGCTGGTTGATGAGAGTTACTTCGGAAACAAAAAAAAGTAAAAAAAAAAATTATTTTTGTTATTCTCCCAATTCCAATAAAATGCAACTAGGTCTAGTTAGAGTATGAGTTGGCGATCAGAACGTATATGGGTAGAACTTATAGCGGGGTCTCGAAAAACAAGTAATTTCTGTTGGGCCTTTATTCTTTTTTTAGGTTCATTAGGGTTTTTATTGGTTGGAACGTCCAGTTATTTTGGTAGGAATTTTATATCTTTATTTCCTTCTCAGCAAATAATTTTTTTTCCACAAGGTATCGTGATGTCTTTCTATGGGATCGCAGGTCTTTTTATTAGCTCCTATTTGTGGTGCACAATTTCGTGGAATGTAGGTAGTGGTTATGATCGATTCGATATAAAAGAGGGCATAGTGTGTATTTTTCGTTGGGGATTTCCTGGAAAAAATCGTCGCATATTCCTCCGATTCCTTATGAAAGACATTCAGTCCATCAGAATAGAAATTAAAGAGGGTATTTATGCTCGTCGTGTCCTTTATATGGAAATAAAAGGACAAGGAGCCATTCCCTTGACTCGTACTGATGAGAATTTTACTCCACGAGAGATTGAGCAAAAAGCTGCTGAATTGGCCTATTTCTTGCGTGTACCAATTGAAGTATTTTGAAAAAAGGAACTGAAGAATGAATACTTTGCAAGAGATAAAAAACTCAAGAATCATCTTTTTTTCTATAGCATAACTTAACTGAAGTTTCTTCAGAACGCTTACTCGAGCCAAAGCAAACGTATATGAAACAATTCTAAAACTAAATTGTTTATGTCCACAATTTTTTTTATGCGTATGTAAATCCACTTAACTCAATTCAGTAACAAATCTAAATGATAGATTCATCATATATCAAAACAAAACATTTCATCATAAAGTAAAGTAAAGAATTTTTTTTTCTAAATATTTGATATTTTGATAGAACGGGAGTTCTTTCGTCTCGAAATCCGACTACTATTAATTTGAAGAGGGCTCTTTCTTATTCTATATTCTTTCTAAATTCAAGGACTAACCGCTGTACTGAATCACAAAAAAATCCGGAAATACATCGATGACTTGTAATAGAACTTATGCTTGATAGAAATATTAGTATCATATAGAGTCGACGAATGAGGTGCGTTCATTAAAAATTTTTAAATTCACAGACGAAAAAATGGCAAAAAAGAAAGTATTAATTTCCCTTCTATATCTTGCATCTATAGTATTTTTGCCTTGGTGGATCTCTCTCTCATTTAATAAAAGTCTGGAATCTTGGTTTACTAATTGGTGGAATACTAGGCAATCCGAAATTTTTTTGAATGATATTCAAGAAAAGAGTATTCTAAAAGAATTCATAGACTTAGAGGAACTCTTACGTTTGGACGAAATGATAAAGGAATACCCGGAAACACATTTACAAAAGCCTCGCATCGAAATCTACAAAGAAACGATCCAATTGATCAAGATGCACAACGAGGATCGCATCCATACAATTTTACACTTCTCGACAAATATAATCTGTTTCGGTATTCTAAGTGGTTATTCTATTCTAGGTAATGAAGAACTTGTTATTCTTAACTCTTGGTTTCAAGAATTCCTATACAACTTAAGCGACACAATAAAAGCTTTTTCTATTCTTTTATTAACTGATTTATGTATAGGATTCCATTCGCCCCACGGTTGGGAATTAATGATTGGCTCTGTCTACAAAGATTTTGGATTTGCTCATAATGATCAAATTATATCCGGTCTTGTTTCTACTTTTCCAGTCATTTTAGATACAATTTTTAAATATTGGATCTTTCGTTATTTAAATCGTGTATCTCCTTCACTTGTAGTGATTTATCATTCAATGAATGACTGAAAAGTGATCGAACGATCCAATTATAATATTTGTTACTTTGTACATAAGCAAAACATTCAAAATTGTACTTACTACCCATCCAAGGGATTCCTCCAATATTCCAGTAAAATTATTTATATTTAATATTTAAGTAAATAGCAAAATTATAGATAGGGAACTATACTAGCGACCTACCTAATTTTATTGTAGAAATTTTCGGGATCAATGATTGGACCATGCAAACTAAAAATACCTTTTCTTGGATAAAGAAAGAGATTACTCGATCCATTTCCGTATCGCTCATGATATATATACTAACCCAGGCACCCCTTTCAAATGCATATCCCATTTTTGCACAGCAGGGTTATGAAAATCCACGAGAAGCGACTGGCCGTATTGTATGTGCCAATTGCCATTTAGCTAATAAACCCGTGGATATCGAGGTTCCACAAGCGGTACTTCCTGATACTGTATTTGAAGCAGTTGTTCGAATTCCTTATGATCTGCAACTGAAACAAGTTCTTGCTAATGGTAAAAAAGGAGCTTTGAATGTCGGGGCTGTTCTTATTTTACCCGAGGGGTTTGAATTAGCCCCTCCCGATCGTATTTCGCCCGAGATTAAAGAAAAGATAGGAAATCTGTCTTTTCAGAGCTATCGTCCCACTAAAAAAAATATTCTTGTGATAGGTCCGGTTCCTGGTCAGAAATATAGTGAAATCACCTTTCCTATTCTTTCCCCGGACCCCGCTACTAAGAAAGATGTGCACTTCTTAAAATATCCCATATATGTAGGCGGGAACAGGGGAAGGGGTCAGATTTATCCCGACGGGAGCAAGAGTAACAATAATGTTTATAATGCTACAGCAGCAGGTATAGTAAGCAAAATAATACGAAAAGAAAAAGGGGGGTACGAAATAACCATAGCGGATGCATCGGATGGACGTCAAGTGGTTGATATTATCCCTCCAGGACCGGAACTTCTTGTTTCAGAGGGCGAATCCATCAAACTTGATCAACCATTAACGAGTAATCCTAATGTGGGTGGATTTGGTCAGGGAGATGCGGAAATAGTACTTCAAGATCCATTACGTGTCCAAGGTCTTTTGCTCTTCTTGGCATCTGTTATTTTGGCACAAATCTTTTTGGTTCTTAAAAAGAAACAGTTTGAGAAGGTTCAATTGTCCGAAATGAATTTCTAGATCTGCGGATTTATCAACATCAAGCTCTAAAAATAAACAAATTTTTGTTGGGAATTATGTATGATCAAAAAAATTTTGCTTATTTATATTCTTTATTCTACCGGATTTCGGGAATTACTTAATACCGCATTCCTGGTCATAGTATATTGTGAAGGCGACTGTTTTACTTAACTCTTCTTTATTTATTTGTTTTTTCAATCCAAATTGAAACGGTATGATATAGAATGAATCAATAGTTTTATATTTGACTAGAATCAAAACAAAAGATAAATAAGCGGAGAATAGAAACCAAAGTATAAATGAGAGGAACAAAGGATTTTAGGGGAGATTGTTCGTCTCCTAGTCCTTGACACAAGAAACGGAATTTTACCCAACCCTTTCTTGTGTCGAATTAATAAAGATTCTCGATCCCGTTCGTAAAAAATGGATATTTGTAGTTTTCATTTTTTTTTTTTTTATATAGGTTTATTTTATCATAACCCTTTTTTAGATTTCTTACGTAACATAGTGGTAGTGGACAAATAAATATAGGTCAATTTATTGAGCAATATAGAACTTCTTCAATTTCAACGAACTTATAAAAAAAAATTTCACTTTTATTAGATTAAATATTTATTAGATTAAATTTAGATTAAATGGAGTAAGGTTCTATTCTATTAGTATAGAAAGGGTTTGCATGATATCTGATTGATAGAAATATATTCTATTTATATATAATTGTGAGTCATCCAAAAAGGGTAAATCGAGTGATTCCTTCTTTGTTTTAAGTATTGACAGATACTATTGAGTAACAGATGTTCTGAATCAATTAACGAAGTTCATTTTTTAAAAACATCATCAGAAAAGGTGGAGGTTTTTGAAACATCTCTAAAAAAAAAATATTATGATTATTAAGAACTCAACGGGACTTACCCCCTCTTTCCTTGTCTGATTCGAGGGGGATCCCGTTGAGTTCTTATGCTTTCATGTCTACAACTCAGTTCATCCGATTATTACAGGGATGAACCTAATCCGGAATATGAACCATAAAAGAAAATACCGATTAAACCGATCACAAGAATA